ATACGTCATGGTACGGGATTATTTGGACTACAAAATCAAACCAGATTATAGAGCAAGATTTAATAAATAATAGTCAAGAAATTGGGATTCATCTATCAACAGATTTTTTTCTTCCATTTGAACTCATTTCAATAATTCTTTTAGTTGCGTTAATAGGCGCAATTGCTGTAGCTCGTCAATAATCACTTTTGAGAAGGGGGAATCAAAATCAAACTGTATTCTGGACTATCACATTCATTTCCTTTCTATTCTATTTGACTTCATGTAGAAAAAAATTCTTTACTTTATTAGTTCGATCTATTACCAATCGATTTCTTTATTTTATTACTTGCTATGTTCGAGTTAATCTAATTAGTGAAATTTTTGTTCATATTGAAATGAATCGAGATTGATAAGGAGTTTGTTAATGATGCTCGAACATGTACTTATTTTGAGTGCCTATTTATTTTCTGTCGGTCTATATGGATTGATCACGAGTCGAAATATGGTTAGGGCTCTTATGTGTCTTGAACTTATATTGAATGCAGTTAATATAAATTTTGTAACATTTTCTGATTTTTTTGATAGTCGTCAATTAAAAGGAGCTATTTTTTCCATTTTTATTATCGCTATTGCTGCCGCTGAAGCAGCGATTGGTCTTGCTATTGTTTCGTCAATTTATCGTAATCGAAAGTCAATTCAGATAAATCAATCTAATTTGTTGAAAAAATAATTTAAATATTATTTCAAATATTTCAATTCAACAATAAATTCAAAATAAGCAGGTCGCCCTCGTAAATTATGTTATTGGTAGCACAAAGATCAAAAAATCAAAGTATTTTGGTTCTCTTTCATAAACCAATTCAGAACAAACTGGATTCAAAAACGCTGGAAACTCATTGATTCGTCTAATATCTAAATCTAGTTTATCTTTTTTTATTCTAAGTTTGGTAGATCGAAAATTGATGCCCTTCAAAAACGTATAGATACAATGTCACATTCAGTCAAAATTTATGATACATGTATTGGATGTACTCAATGTGTTCGAGCCTGCCCCACAGATGTGTTAGAAATGATACCTTGGGACGGATGTAAAGCAAAACAAATTGCTTCAGCTCCAAGAACAGAGGATTGTGTCGGTTGTAAGAGGTGTGAATCTGCTTGTCCAACAGATTTCTTGAGTGTTCGGGTTTATTTATGGCATGAAACAACTCGCAGCATGGGTCTAGCTTATTGATAATTCACTTAAAACTCTACTTGAATTCAACTGATTTGTTTTACCGAGAAAACCCGAGCGCAAAAAAAAAATTTTCGAACGGGTTTTCTGGCCCAAGTTTATTTTGCCTTTACTACGAATGATTTTCCTTGGTTAACTATAAGTGTTTTTTTACCAATAACTGCAGGTTCTTTAATTTTTTTTCTTCCGCATAGAGGAAATAAGGTAATCAAATGGTATACTATTTGTATATGTATTTTAGAGCTCCTTTTACTAACCTATGTATTCTGTTATCATTTTCAATCAGATGATCCATTAATCCAATTAGCGGAAGATTATAAATGGATTTATTTTTTGGATTTCCATTGGAAATTAGGAATAGATGGACTTTCTATAGGATCTATTTTACTAACGGGATTTATCACTACTTTAGCTACGTTAGCAGCCTGGCCTCTGACTCGGGATTCTAGATTATTCCATTTTTTACTATTAGCAATGTATAGCGCTCAAATAGGGTCATTTTCTTCTCAGGACCTTTTACTTTTTTTCATCATGTGGGAGTTAGAATTAATTCCGGTTTATCTCCTTCTATCCATGTGGGGAGGAAAGAAACGGATGTACTCGGCAACAAAATTTATTTTGTACACCGCCGGAGGTTCTATTTTTCTATTAATGGGAGTTATGGGTCTTGGTTTATATGGTTCTAACGAACCAACATTAGATTTTGAAACATCAATTAATCGACCGTATCCTGTGGCCTTGGAAATACTATTTTATATTGGATTTTTGATTTCGTTTGCTGTCAAATCGCCGATTCTACCTTTCCATACATGGTTACCTGATACCCACGGTGAAGCTCATTACAGTACTTGTATGCTTTTAGCCGGAATCTTATTAAAAATGGGAGCATATGGATTGATTCGGATTAATATGGAATTATTACCTCATGCTCATTCTATTTTTTCTCCCTGGTTAATGATAATAGGCACAATTCAAATAATCTATGCAGCTTTAACTTCTTCCGGACAACGTAATTTTAAAAAAAGAATAGCCTATTCTTCTGTATCGCATATGGGCTTTATACTTGTAGGAATTAGTTCTATAACTGACGCAGGGCTCAATGGAGCCCTTTTACAAATAATTTCTCATGGATTTATTGGGGCGGCCTTTTTTTTCTTGGCAGGAACAAGTTATGATCGAATACGTCTTGTTGATCTCGACGAAATGGGCGGCGTAGCTATCCCAATGCCAAAAATATTTACGATGTTTAGTAGCTTTTCTATGGGCTCCCTCGCATTACCAGGTCTGAGTGGTTTTGTTGCAGAATTAGTCATATTTTGGGGGCTAATTACAAGTCAAAAATATCTTTTCATGCCAAAAATTCTACTGACGTTTGTAATAGCAATTGGAATGATATTAACGCCTATTTATTCATTATCTATGTTACGCCAGATGTTCTATGGATCCAAGTTATTTAATGCCCCTACGTCTTATCTTTTTGATTTTGGCCCGCGCGAGTTGTTTGTTTCAATCGCTATCTTTCTACCCATACTAGGTATTGGAATATACCCGGATTTTGTTCTGTCACTCTCAGTTGAGAAGGTTGAAGTTCTTTTATCTAGTTTTTTATAGAAAATTTTTTATAAAGAAAAATTAGATAATTTTAAAAAACTTGTTGTAGAATAGAAAATTCATTTTTTCTATTCTTTTAAATCAAAGTAAAAAAAAAAAAAAAATGAATTTTCATTTTAACCCGATATGCGCGGTCTTTGCGAGAACCGCGCGAATCACTACACTATTTTCACGCAGTACAAAGACAACTCGCGTTAGTTTGTATTCATAAGAAGTTTCCTTAGCTAGACGTTAATGTAAATGAACCATAACTATGTAGCCCTATTCCTAATAGATTAACTCCAAAATAGCATATCCAAATTATCATAAAACCGAAAGTCGCCACCAGTGCAGAATTTTCGCTTGGGCAATTCTTATTTGTTCGAATATGTAAATAAATAGCGAATATCATCCAAGTAATAAAGGCCCAAATTTCTTTTGGGTCCCAACTCCAATATGATCCCCACGCTTCATTCGCCCAGACTGCTCCTGAAATAATACCAGTAGTTAAAAAAAGAAATCCTAGACTGATCACACGATAACTCCAAAAATCCAACTGTTGAATTAATTGGCTCTTGTAATAATTTTTATCAGACAAAAAAGAAGTATGTGTTAAAATAATACTTTTATCATTGCTATATTGTATTTCGTCAACTGAAAAATTTTTTAAAAACCGATTACTTTTCTTTCGAAATGTAAAGACTAGAAATGCAGCGGATAATAATGATCCACCCAGAAGAGCGGCATAGCTCAATATCATCATACTTACGTGCATTATTAACCACTCAGATTGGAGCGCAGGGACTAATATTCCAGGTTTTTGTATTTCATTTAAAAGACTTGAAGTAGCAAAGCCTTGAGTAAACATAGTACTCGAGCTGGTTATTGCGCTTAGATTTTTATTTTTTTTGAAATAGGCGACTATATGAATAAGGGATAAACTCCACGAAAGAAAGATTAATGATTCGTATAAATCACTTAGTGGAAAATGACCGGAATAAATCCAACGAGTCACTAATAATCCTGTTAAACACAAAAAGGTCGGTATCATGCTCTTTTCTGATAACTCATATGGTTTTATGAATTCAGTGACCAATAAGTTAAAAAACCTAATTGAAATAACAAGTGAAACAATTGAAAAAGAAATATGAATTAATATATGCTCTAAGATTAAAAATATCATAAAAAAAAAAAAAAGAGTAATCTCTTAATTTAAATAATAAATTAAAAGCGGCAATTAAATTTCTTATTTATTATAAGATCTATTGTTTGGTGGTTTGAAGAGGGCATGCCGCTACTCGGATTCGAACCGAGATGCTCTAGCACTGCTTCCTAAGAGCAGCGTGTCTACCGATTTCACCATAGCGGCTTGTTAGAACCCATAATAGGTTATTTATCTTGAATCGTCAAGATTGATAGTGACTTGACGGAAAACTTTTTTGAAAAACAATTAAAATTCATAACAATTAGTTCCCATTTAATGTATGTTTGAAATTTCAAATAACAAAATGTATTTTCTTGCGGAACATACAAGAAACCCTTTTTGGATTTTTCCAAAGTAAGACATTGTTTGTCTAGAATATACCGAGAAGTTTTCTTTTATTGATTGGGCTAAAATCAAAAAAATATCTGAGAACTTTATAGTCATTTTGAGAAAGACTAAGTTAGACAGTTAGACAAGTTTTGATTTTTGAATTGATGAGTTTCGCTTGTTAATTTCAACTAAAGATCTTATTTCTGATCTTCTATCAATATTCTTAAGATATTATAGATCAAGAAAAAATATTATTAGCAGTTGAAGTCTAACAAAAATGTCGATGGGGAAAATAAGACTCCCCACCAACAAAATAAAAAATAGAGTTAAAAAAAACAAAGGTAAAACCTTCTTTTTATTATTTTAACTTTTTGTAAATTTGTAATGTTTCATTGGTACATATGAACATTACAAAACGGAGTCTTTTTCATATTGATTCGTTGAAACTAATCAAGAGTTAGAATTGATAATTTGATAGTAAGACTGGACTGAGCCAATTTTCGCGTCAAATCAAGTCCGAAGTCTTACAATATTTTAGGACTTATTTGCTTGTCGCATAAAAAAACTTTTTGATTTGCCGGTTGAAAGAGATTTTCCTAATGACAAAGCTTGTAATGCCGATGAATATCCCTTCCTTTTCCAAATATTTTGACGAATACGCTTTTTTGACCTAGAAGTGCGTTTTTTTGGAACTGCCATTTCAAAATGAAGAGATTACTCATTGTAATAGTTGTATGTGAAAGACATCTATTGTTCAAAAGAATCCTGCATTAATATTCATTATTTAGTTATTCTTTTAGTCCTTATCATCACAAATAAAGCTAAATATCTGAACCTTGTATACAAAATTTTTACAAATTTTTTGTTTAAAAAGCTTTTTTCTACTCTAGAAGTCTTTTAATAACAAATTAAGGTGTAGGGATTAGTAGTACTTTTTTTTGTTTTTCTCTGATATTTCTATAATCAGCTATGATCTAAAAATTAAATTCGCCGAACTAAAAAAAAGAATCTAAAATATCTATCTTCAGCGCTTTTTGTCAGTCGCCACTGCATTTCCATATAATAAAATGGACAGAAGTATTTCAAAAGACAATTTTTTTTTTTTTTTATAGACTGAGATATTCTAACGATTTATAATAACAAAAATATTTTTTATAAAAAAATCATAAGCAATTTCATAAGGAATTAGTTAATAAGTTGAAATAAACAAAAAACAATGAAACTAACTAAAAAAAATAACGAGTTATTAAGCCGATCCCATTAGTGAATTCCACTATTTATATCAGAATCAAGTTCTTTTTATTCTTTTGAGTGGAATTCCTGATGTGCTATACAAAAAAACCATTATTAGAAAGATTTCTATTTTTTTGATCTCTTCCTAAATTTGTCTATATTTCAAAATCCAGATATATTTAAAATAAAGAAGTCTTTTCTTTTTTACCGAACTTGGTCATAGTATTTTTCCACGTCTCACTTTTTGAGTTGAATATTTGAACTATTTCAAAAAACTCCGATACAGAATTAAGAAGGAGTATCAAAGGTTCAATTTTTATTTACGTTAATTTTTTGAAGTTAGTGCATATTTTGATTTTTTTATTGATCCCTTTTGAAAGGGGTGGGTCCAGTTACTCACAAGCAATTAATTAAGACTAAAAAACTTTTTTTATGGAACAAACATATCAATATGCATGGATAATCCCTTTCCTTCCCCTTTCAGTTCCTATATTAATCGGGGTCGGACTTCTTATTTTTCCGTCGGCAACAAAAAGTCTTCGTCGTATGTGGGCTTTTCAAAGTGTTTTAGTATTAAGTATAGTCATGCTTTTTTCGATCAATTTATCGATTCAGCAACTAAATAGCCGTGTTACCTATCAATATGTCTGGGCTTGGATTCTCAATAATGATTTTTCTTTAGAATTTGGCTACTTAATCGATTCGCTTACTTCTATTATGTCAATATTGATTTCTACTGTTGGAATTTTGGTTCTTATTTATAGTGATAATTATATGTTTCATGATCGTGGATATTTACGATTTTTTGCTTATATGAGTTTTTTCAGTACTGCCATGTTGGGATTAGTTACTAGTTCGAATTTGATACAAATTTATATTTTTTGGGAATTAGTAGGAATGTGTTCATATCTATTAATAGGGTTTTGGTTCACACGTCCTGTTGCAGCAAATGCTTGTCAAAAAGCGTTTGTAACTAACCGTGTTGGGGATTTTGGTTTATTATTGGGAATTTTGGGTTTTTATTGGACAACCGGAAGTTTTGACTTTCGGGATTTATTTCAAATATTCAATAATTTGATTTTTCATAATGAATTAAATTTTTTATTTATTACGTGGTGCGCTGGTTTATTTTTTTCGGGTGCCGTTTCGAAATCTGCGCAATTCCCTCTTCATGTATGGTTACCCGATGCGATGGAAGGACCGACTCCTATTTCAGCTCTTATCCATGCGGCTACTATGGTAGCCGCAGGAATTTTCCTTGTAGCTCGACTTTTACCTCTTTTCATTAATATATCTCACATAATGAATTTAATCTCTTTAATAGGAATAATCACACTATTTTTTGGAGCTACTTTAGCTCTTGCTCAAAAAGACATTAAGCGAGGTTTAGCCTATTCCACCATGTCTCAATTGGGTTATATGATGTTAGCTCTAGGTATGGGGTCTTCTCGAAGTGCTTTATTTCATTTGATTACTCATGCTTATTCAAAAGCATTATTATTTTTGGGATCGGGTTCTGTTATTCATTCAATGCAAACTATTGTTGGTTATTCTCCAACGAAAAGTCAAAATATGGTTTTTATGGGAGGTTTAAAAAAACATGTACCAATTACCAAAAGTGCTTTTTTATTAGGTACACTTTCTCTTTGTGGTATTCCACCTCTTGCTTGTTTTTGGTCCAAAGATGAAATTCTTAATGATAGTTGGTTATATTCACCAATTTTTGCAATAATAGCTTGGTCTACGGCGGGATTAACCGCATTTTATATGTTTCGAATCTATTTACTTACTTTTGAAGGCCATTTAAATGCTCATTTTCAAAATTTCAGTGGAAAAACCAAGACTTCCCTGTATTCAATATCTCTATGGGGTCAAGAAGGTTTTAACGTCAATAACAAAAACTTTCATTTGTTAACTTTATTAAAAA